CCATATTTCGATAAAAAGTATCTCTTGTTTTTCATTCCCATTCACATAAGAATGAATACTATGATTCGCATTTCGAACGGGCATGAATACAGCATCTATAGGATAACTACCGTCTTGAAAGTTATTGGGCGTTTTTATACGATATCCACGATTCCTCTCGATTTGTAATTCAATACACAAATTAATTGGTTCCGTTAGGTTAGCTATATGCTGTGTATTATCAACGATTTCTATAGAGGGTGGTAAAATAATGTCTTGAGCAGTTACATATCCAGGACCCTTGAAACAAATAGACGCGTTACGCGTTCCATACAGATTACTTCTCAATACAATTTCTTTCAAATTCATTAAAATTTCATGTACAGATTCTTGAATACCCACGAAGGTAGAGTATTCGTGTGGTATTTTCTCAAATTTTGCACGTGTAATACATGTTCCTTCTATTTCTCCTAGTAAAGCTCTTCGCATCGCGATGCCTATTGTATCGGCTTGGCCTTTCATAAGTGGGGCCAGAATAAAGCGTCCATAATAAAGACGCTTACTGTCTGCTCTTGATTCAACACACTTCCACTGTAGTGTCCGAGTAGATACTGTTACTTTCTCTCGAACCATAGTAATATTATTTGATCAAATCATTGAATTATTTATTTCTCTTGAAATCTCTTCAATGTTTACACACGTCTTTTTTTGGGGGGCCTACAGCCATTATGTGGCATAGGGGTTACATCCCGTATGAAACTTAATAGTATACCACTTCTACGAATAGCTCTTAATGCCGCATCTCTCCCGAGACCCGGGCCCTTTATCATGACTTCTGCTCGTTGCATACCTTGATCCACCACTGTCCGAATAGCATTTCCCGCTGCGGTTTGAGCGGCAAATGGTGTTCCTCTTCTTGTACCCTTGAATCCACAACTACCGGCGGAGGACCAAGAAATTACTCGACCCCGTACATCTGTAACAGTCACAATGGTATTGTTAAAACTTGCTTGAACATGAATAACTCCCTTTGGTATTCTACGCGCATTCTTACGTGAACCAATACGTCTATTTCTACGTGAACCAATTTTTGGTATAGGTTTTGCCATATTTTATCATCTCATAAATATAAGTCAGAGATATATGGATATATCCATTTCATGTCAAAACGGTCCTGGTTTTTTTACTGATTTTTTTGTACATCTGTATATCAGGTCCTTTAGATTTCGGGAGTCCTTTTTGATTTAAAAATATTATCCTTGTCTTTGTTTATGTCTCGGGTTAGAACAAATTACTATAATTCGCCCCCGCCTACGGATCAATCGACATTTTTCACAAATTTTACGAACGGAGGCCCTTATTTTCATATTTGTCACTCCTCTGAATCTACTTAATTGGAAGAAACTAATTTTCTTAAAATTTTTAACTTCGAATTGTATCCCTACGAAAGAATGTTGAAATCAAAAAACCACCCAATTACTTGAGTCTTTACTTTTGAATATACTGAATATAATATACAAATTATATACCCTTTAGTTGAATCATAAGAACTTACCACAATTTTGATTCTATTTATATTTATAGCTATTTATAGGTAGTATATGTATACTATTATGTTGAACCTTTCCCAAAGGAAAACCCAGAATCGGATTTTTGTTATCTAAACGAACTCGAAACATACATACCATTGGAACGGAGTTCAGTAATTAAACCCTCGCGAATCCATTTTTTTTTCTTTCATTCCAGGTAAAACGGCTTTGAAGCAGCAACTAATCAAAGAGGCATAATATAATATTAGAATTAGAAATCTACCCTTTACTCTTTTTTTTCACAGATATGAAAGTTCCGCATATGATTTGGCTATCAGAAAGATTACCATATATAACACAAAATTTCCCCGCCGATTCCTTCTATTCGAGCCTCTCGGTCTGTCATTATCCCTCGAGAAGTAGAAAGAATTACGATCCCCATTCCGCCTAAAATTCTCGGAATTCGTTGATAGTTAGAATAGATTCGTAGGCCGGGCCGACTGATCCTTTTTAAATTTAAAACAGTTCTATATGGTCCTTTCCTATTTCTCCTATGTCGTAGGGTTAAAACCAAAAAAAATTTATTGCTTTCCTGATGTTTTCTCACGTTTTCAATAAAACCTTCTCGTAAAAGGATTTTAACAATATTTTCGGTGATATTAGTAGATGGTATTCGAACTGTTCTTTTTTCATTCATGTCAGCATTTCGTATAGAGGTTATTATGTCAGCAATAGTGTCTTTACTCATGATAAACTAAGATTGTTGTTGCCCCCGAATTTTGATATAATCAACATGCTCTATTTCTTTTTTTCTGAATTCATAAATATTTATGAATTTTAAAAGGTATATACGTGATATACAAACAATCTACAAATGAAATTAATTTTAATTAATCCATTTTATTCAAATACTATAAACTATATCACGGTATTCCTTTATAATACTTCAGGTGCTAATGAAACTATTTTAGTGAAATTTAGCTGTCTTAATT